GCTAACGTAGCTTAACTAAAGCATAACACTGAAGATGTTAAGATAGGCCCTAGAAAGCCTCGCAAGCACACAAGCTTGGTCCTGACTTTACTGTCAACTTTGATAAAATTTATACATGCAAGTATCTGCGCCCCTGTGAGAATGCCCTACTTACCCCCGCACCCGGGAAGATGGAGCTGGTATCAGGCACAACCCTACTGTTAGCCCATGACGCCTTGCTCAGCCACACCCCCAAGGGAATCCAGCAGTAATAAACATTAAGCCATAAGTGCAAACTTGACTTAGTTAACATCAAGAGGGCCGGTAAAACTCGTGCCAGCCACCGCGGTTATACGAGAGGCCCAAGTTGACAAAAACCGGCGTAAAGCGTGGTTAATAAAACTTAAACTAAAGCCGAACATCTTCAAAGCTGTTATACGCACCCGAAGACAGGAAGACCCCCAACGAAAGTGGCTTTAACCACTATGAATCCACGAAAGCTAGGAAACAAACTGGGATTAGATACCCCACTATGCCTAGCCCTAAACACAAATAACCCCAATACACACCTATTCGCCAGGGAACAACGAGCCCCAGCTTAAAACCCAAAGGACTTGGCGGTGCTTTAGACCCCCCTAGAGGAGCCTGTTCTAGAACCGATACTCCCCGTTCAACCTCACCCTCCCTTGTTTTCCCCGCCTATATACCGCCGTCGTCAGCTTACCCTGTGAAGGCCCAAAAGTAAGCAAAATTGGCAAACCCCAAAACGTCAGGTCGAGGTGTAGCGTACGAGAGGGGAAGAAATGGGCTACATTTACTGACCCAGTAAACACGAATGTTGTACTGAAACAAACATCTGAAGGAGGATTTAGCAGTAAGAGGAAAATAGAGCGTTCCTCTGAAAACGGCCCTGAAGCGCGCACACACCGCCCGTCACTCTCCCCAAAACCTGCAACCTATAAATAATATAACTAAGCCCACCATAAAGGGGAGGCAAGTCGTAACATGGTAAGTGTACCGGAAGGTGCACTTGGACAAACCCCAGAGCGTAGCTAAAATAGCATAGCATCTCCCTTACACCGAGAAGACACCCGTGCAAACCGGGTCGCGCTGAACCCCAACAGCTAGCCCACCTTCAAAAAACATCAACCACTATTAACTACCCCCAAAACAACAACACAAAACACAACAAACCATTTTTCCACCCCAGTACGGGAGACAGAAAAGGAAACTTGGCGCAATAGAAAAAGTACCGCAAGGGAAAGCTGAAAGAGAACTGAAAGAACCCAGTAAAGGAAAAAGAAGCAGAGCTTTAAACTCGTACCTTTTGCATCATGACTTAGTCAGCACCCCTCAAGCAAAGAGCCCTTTATGTTTGATCCCCCGAAACTAAGCGAGCTACTCCAAGACAGCCTATTGTAGGGCAAACCCGTCTCTGTGGCAAAAGAGTGGGAAGAGCTTTGAGTAGAGGTGACAGACCTACCGAGCCTAGTTATAGCTGGTTGCCTGAGAATTGAATAGAAGTTCGACCTTTTAACTTCTCTACCCCAATAAGGACCGCCTTCCCCTGGCTAAGAGAAACTTAAAAGAGCAATTCAAAAGAGGGACAGCTCTCTTGAAAAAAGACACAACTTTAATAGAAGGTTAAAGATCAAAAGATTTAAGGTTAAATACCCAGGTGGGCCTAAAAGCAGCCATCCTAATAAAAAGCGTTAAAGCTCAAGTATTCTCCTCCTATAATTTCGACAACAACATCTTACACCCCTTCACATATCAGGCCCTTCCATGCAAGCATGGAAAAGACACTGCTAATATGAGTAATAAGAGAGGTCTCTTAGCCTCTCTCAAATGCATCTGTGTACATCAGAACGAACCCTCACTGAAAATTAACGTCCCCATAAACAGAGGGCACTGAGCAAAACTAACTAAAACTAGAAAATCTCCCAAACATTAACGTTAATCCCACACAGGAATGCCGCATGAAAGACAAAAGGAAAAAGAAGGAACTCGGCAAACACTGGCCTCGCCTGTTTACCAAAAACATCGCCTCTTGCCCACACAATTATAAGAGGTCCCGCCTGCCCTGTGACTAGAAGTTTAACGGCCGCGGTATTTTGACCGTGCGAAGGTAGCGTAATCACTTGTCTTTTAAATAAAGACCTGTATGAATGGCATAACGAGGGCTAAACTGTCTCCTTTCTCCAGTCAATGAAATTGATCTTCCCGTGCAGAAGCGGGAATAAATACATAAGACGAGAAGACCCTATGGAGCTTCAGACAATAGGACAGACCATGTTAAAACCCCTAAACAACCAGGATCAAACTAAATGGCCCCTGCCCTTATGTCTTTGGTTGGGGCGACCGCGGGGTAACATTAAACCCCCACGTGGAATGGGAAACTCCTCCCCAAAGCCAGAGCCACAGCTCTAACAAACAGAAAATCTGACCAACAAGACCCGACAATAGTCGAGCAACGGACCCAGTTACCCTAGGGATAACAGCGCAATCCCCTTCTAGAGCCCATATCGACAAGGGGGTTTACGACCTCGATGTTGGATCAGGACTTCCTAATGGTGCAGCCGCTATTAAGGGTTCGTTTGTTCAACGATTAAAGTCCTACGTGATCTGAGTTCAGACCGGAGAAATCCAGGTCAGTTTCTATCTATGAAACACTCTTTTCTAGTACGAAAGGACCGAAAAGAGGGGGCCTATGCCTTAAATAAGCCCCACCCTAATCTAATGATACCCACTAAAAGAGGTAAAAGGGAGTACCCCTTACGCCCGAGAAAAAGGCAAGTTAAGGTGGCAGAGCCCGGATATAATGCAAAAGACCTAAGCCCTTTAAACAGGGGTTCAAATCCTCTCCTTAACTATGCTTACCACAATTTTCACCCACCTTATTAACCCCCTAGCATACATTGTCCCCGTACTCCTAGCAGTCGCATTCTTAACCCTCCTCGAACGAAAAGTACTAGGCTACATGCAACTTCGAAAAGGCCCTAACGTAGTAGGACCCTACGGCCTCTTACAACCGATTGCAGATGGGGTTAAGCTCTTCATTAAAGAGCCCGTCCGACCGTCCTCCTCCTCCCCCCTCCTTTTCTTACTCGCCCCTATGTTAGCCCTAACCCTCGCCCTAACCCTATGAGCCCCAATACCCCTCCCCCACCCTGTAACAGACCTTAACCTCAGCATCTTATTCATTTTAGCCCTCTCCAGTCTTGCCGTATACTCAATTCTAGGCTCCGGCTGAGCCTCCAACTCCAAATATGCACTAATTGGTGCCCTCCGCGCAGTCGCCCAAACAATTTCTTACGAAGTAAGCCTGGGCTTAATTTTACTCAGCGCTATTATTTTTACCGGCGGCTTTACCTTACAAACATTCAACACCACACAAGAAAGCGTATGACTTTTTATCCCTGCCTGACCTCTTTCTGCAATATGATACATTTCCACCCTAGCAGAAACAAACCGAGCACCCTTTGACCTCACAGAAGGGGAATCCGAATTAGTCTCCGGCTTCAACGTAGAGTATGCAGGCGGCCCATTCGCCCTCTTCTTCCTAGCAGAATATGCCAACATCCTCCTCATGAACACCCTCTCAGCAACCCTCTTCTTCGGGGCCTCCCACCTCCCCTACCTCCCCGAACTCACAACAATTAATCTAATGACAAAAGCAGCCTTACTTTCTGTTCTTTTTCTATGGGTTCGGGCTTCCTACCCTCGATTTCGATACGACCAGCTTATGCATCTAATCTGAAAAAACTTTCTCCCTCTAACACTAGCCCTTGTTATCTGACATCTCTCCCTCCCTCTAGCATTTGCGGGCCTTCCTCCCCAAATCTAACACGGAGCTGTGCCTGAATTAAAGGGCCACTTTGATAGAGTGAATCATGGGGGTTAAACTCCCCCCAGCTCCTTAGAAAGAAGGGACTCGAACCCTACCTAAAGAGATCAAAACTCTTAGTGCTTCCACTACACCACTTTCTAGTAAAGTCAGCTAAAATAAGCTTTTGGGCCCATACCCCAAACATGTTGGTTAAATTCCCTCCTTTACTAATGAACCCCTACATTTTAGCCCTGCTTCTGTTCGCTTTGGGTCTAGGTACCACCCTCACATTTGCAAGCTCACATTGGCTCCTCGCTTGAATAGGCCTAGAAATTAATACCCTCGCCATCATCCCACTAATAGCACAACACCATCACCCCCGTGCAGTCGAAGCAACCACAAAATATTTTCTAACACAAGCAACAGCCGCCGCTACCCTCCTGTTTGCCAGCACAACCAACGCATGACTTACCGGACAATGGAACATCCATCTAATAACCCACCCCATCCCAACAACCATAATCATCCTCGCCCTCTCTCTAAAAATTGGACTAGCCCCCCTTCACACATGACTCCCCGAAGTCCTTCAAGGGTTGAACCTCACAACAGGGCTCATTTTGTCCACATGACAAAAACTAGCCCCCTTTGCCCTCCTCCTGCAAATTCCCCTCCACAACCAAACCCTCCTTATTTTACTAGCCCTCACCTCCACCCTCGTCGGCGGTTGAGGAGGCTTAAACCAAACGCAACTCCGCAAAATCTTAGCCTACTCCTCTATCGCACACTTAGGATGAATGCTCCTCATTATTCAATTCGCCCCTTCCCTCACACTCCTCGCACTAAGCACCTACCTAGTAATAACATCAGCCGCCTTTTTAACCTTAAAACTCAACAACGCCATAACCATTAACACGCTTGCGACTTCCTGAACCAAAGCTCCTATTTTGGTCACACTACTACCCATAATCCTCCTCTCCCTTGGAGGCCTCCCCCCGCTTACAGGCTTCCTCCCTAAGTGACTTATCCTACAAGAACTCACTAAACAAGCCCTCCCCCTCACCGCCACCTTAGCTGCTTTAACAGCCCTGTTAAGCCTCTACTTTTACCTCCGACTCTGTTACGCAATGACCCTTACAATCTCGCCAAACAGCCTAACAAACACAGCATCCTGACGATTCCCATCTCAGCAACTAACCACCCTTCTCTCTCTCACAACAACCCTCTCGGCCCTTCTCCTCCCCCTCGCCCCCGCCTTCATGGCCCTTCTCTCCCTTTAAAGAGACTTAGGATAACACTAGACCAAGGGCCTTCAAAGCCCTAAGCGGGAGTGAAAATCTCCCAGCCTCTGCCTAAGACTTGCAGGACACTAACCCACATCTTTTGTATGCAAAACAAACACTTTAATTAAGCTAAAGCCTTTCTAGATGAGAAGGCCTCGATCCTACAAACTCTTAATTAACAGCTAAGCGCTCTAACCAGCGAGCATTCATCTAACCTTTCCCCCGCCTGCCAGGCTAAAAGGCGGGGGAAAGCCCCGGCAGCAACTACTCTGCCACTTAAGATTTGCAATCTAATATGTTGAACACCTCGGAGCTTGGTAAAAAGAGGAATTAAACCTCTCTGCATGGGGCTACAATCCACCGCTTAAACTCTCAGCCATTTTACCTGTGGCAATCACACGATGATTCTTCTCAACAAACCATAAAGACATTGGCACCCTCTATCTAGTATTTGGTGCTTGGGCCGGAATAGTAGGCACAGCATTAAGCTTGCTCATCCGAGCCGAACTAAGTCAGCCCGGCGCCTTACTAGGAGACGACCAAATCTACAACGTAATCGTTACCGCTCACGCATTCGTAATAATTTTCTTTATAGTAATACCAATTATGATTGGAGGTTTCGGAAACTGACTAATCCCTCTAATAATTGGAGCCCCCGACATGGCCTTCCCCCGAATAAATAACATGAGCTTTTGACTCCTCCCCCCTTCCTTTCTTCTACTCCTAGCATCCTCTGGCGTTGAAGCCGGGGCAGGTACAGGATGAACTGTTTACCCCCCACTGGCAGGAAACCTAGCGCACGCAGGGGCTTCCGTCGACCTAACAATTTTTTCCCTTCACTTAGCAGGAATTTCGTCAATTCTAGGAGCCATCAATTTTATTACTACCATTCTTAACATGAAGCCCCCAGCTATTTCACAATACCAAACACCCCTTTTCGTCTGAGCTGTTCTAATTACAGCCGTCCTACTACTTCTCTCCCTCCCAGTCCTTGCCGCCGGCATTACTATACTTCTTACGGATCGAAATTTAAACACAACCTTTTTTGACCCCGCCGGAGGAGGAGACCCAATTCTATACCAACACTTGTTCTGATTCTTTGGGCACCCCGAAGTGTACATTTTAATTCTCCCAGGCTTTGGAATAATTTCTCACGTCGTTGCATACTATGCTGGGAAAAAAGAACCTTTTGGATATATAGGAATGGTCTGAGCCATAATGGCTATCGGGCTTCTTGGCTTTATTGTGTGAGCACACCACATGTTTACAGTAGGAATAGACGTAGACACCCGAGCCTACTTTACCTCCGCTACCATAATCATTGCCATTCCAACAGGAGTAAAAGTCTTTAGCTGACTAGCTACTCTACACGGAGGAGCAATTAAATGAGAAACCCCCCTACTATGAGCGCTAGGCTTCATTTTCCTTTTTACCGTAGGAGGCCTAACAGGAATTGTTTTAGCCAACTCCTCTTTAGACATCATGCTTCATGACACATATTATGTAGTTGCTCACTTCCACTACGTACTGTCTATAGGAGCAGTATTTGCAATTATAGCAGGCTTTGTCCACTGATTCCCCCTTTTCACAGGCTACACCCTTCACGGCACATGATCCAAAATTCACTTCGGAGTAATGTTTGTGGGTGTTAACCTAACATTCTTCCCTCAACACTTCCTAGGCCTGGCCGGAATGCCTCGACGATACTCTGACTACCCAGATGCCTACACACTGTGAAATACTATCTCTTCATTAGGCTCACTCATCTCCCTAACCGCAGTAATTATGTTCCTCTTTATTATCTGAGAAGCGTTTGCTGCCAAACGAGAAGTAATATCTGTTGAACTCACCACAACTAATGTTGAGTGACTTCATGGCTGCCCTCCTCCATACCACACATTCGAAGAGCCCGCCTTTGTTCAAGTTCAAGCACCCCGTTAACGAGAAAGGGAGGAATTGAACCCCCTTAAACCGGTTTCAAGCCGGCTACATGGCCACTCTGTCACTTTCTTCATAAGATACTAGTATAACCGAAATACACTGCCTTGTCAAGGCAGAATTGTGGGTTAAATCCCCGCGTATCTTGTTTTAATGGCACATCCCTCACAACTAGGATTTCAAGACGCAGCATCTCCTGTAATAGAAGAACTTCTTCACTTTCACGATCACGCCCTTATAATTGTCTTCCTTATCAGCACCCTTGTACTTTACATTATTATCGCTATGGTTTCAACCAAGCTAACAAACATGTACATTCTGGACTCACAAGAAATTGAAATCATTTGAACAATTCTCCCAGCAGTCATCCTTATCTTAATTGCCCTCCCCTCCCTACGAATCCTATACCTCATAGATGAAATCAATAATCCCCACCTAACAATCAAAGCAATTGGACACCAGTGATATTGAAGCTATGAATACACAGACTACAAAGAAATTGCTTTTGACTCCTACATAGTCCCAACACAAGACCTGGCCCCAGGCCAGTTCCGCCTCCTAGAAGTAGACCACCGCATGGTCGTCCCAACAGAAGCCCCTGTGCGAGTCTTAGTCACAGCCGAGGACGTTCTCCACTCATGAGCTGTCCCCGCCCTCGGGGTTAAAATAGACGCAGTACCAGGGCGCCTAAACCAAACAGCTTTTATTGCCTCCCGCCCAGGGGTCTTTTACGGCCAATGTTCCGAAATCTGTGGCGCCAACCACAGCTTCATACCAATTGTAGTAGAAGCAGTCCCACTAAAGTACTTCCAGGACTGATCTACACTAATACTTGAAGATGCCTCGCTAAGAAGCTAAACCGGGCTCACAGCGTTAGCCTTTTAAGCTAAAGATTGGTGCCTCCCAACCACCCTTAGCGACATGCCCCAATTAAACCCCTCCCCCTGATTTGCCATTCTAGTTTTTTCATGACTAGTTTTTTTAACAATTGTAGTTCCCAAAACAATGTCCCACACCTTCCCCAATGACCCCGCTGCCCAAAGCATGCAAGCACCTAAAACAGAGCCCTGAAGCTGACCATGAACCTAAGCTTTTTTGACCAATTTATAAGTCCCACCTATCTAGGAATTCCTTTAATCGCCCTCGCCCTTGTCCTACCTTGACTTCTCTTTCCCACCCCGTCCCCCCGATGAATAAGCAACCGACTCTTAACCCTACAAAACTGATTCATCAGCCGATTCACATCCCAACTATTTGCCCCTATTAACGTAGGAGGACATAAATGAGCCCTAATTCTTGCGTCCCTAATAATTTTTCTTATCTCCATTAATATACTAGGCCTCCTCCCCTACACTTTCACCCCTACCACCCAACTATCCATAAACATAGGCCTAGCCGTCCCCCTTTGACTCGCAACTGTTTTGATTGGGATACGAAACCAGCCTACTGCCGCCTTAGGCCATCTTCTTCCCGAAGGAACCCCTGTCCCCCTAATCCCAGTCTTAATTATTATCGAAACAATCAGCCTATTTATTCGCCCTCTTGCCCTAGGCGTCCGACTAACCGCAAATTTGACAGCAGGCCACCTTCTAATACAGTTAATTGCTACCGCTGCCTTTGTCCTTCTCCCCCTCATGCCTACAGTCGCAATCCTTACGACAGTAATTCTATTTCTACTAACAATTCTAGAAGTTGCCGTTGCTATGATCCAAGCATATGTCTTTGTTCTCCTAATAAGCCTCTACCTACAAGAAAACGTTTAAATAATGGCCCACCAAGCACACGCATATCATATAGTAGATCCCAGCCCCTGACCTCTTACAGGAGCAGTCGCCGCCCTCCTAATGACCTCCGGACTCGCCATCTGATTCCACTACAACTCCCTTGTCCTCATTATACTAGGCACTATCCTTCTTCTTTTAACAATATACCAATGATGACGAGACATTGTTCGAGAAGGCACCTTCCAAGGACATCACACCCCTCCTGTACAAAAAGGCCTTCGGTACGGCATAATTCTGTTTATTACATCAGAAGTTTTCTTTTTTCTAGGCTTTTTCTGAGCTTTCTTCCACTCTAGCTTGGCCCCTACACCAGAAGTAGGCGGGTGCTGACCCCCCACAGGAATTACCCCTCTAGACCCCTTTGGGGTCCCACTCTTAAATACAGCTGTCCTTCTGTCCTCAGGCGTAACCGTGACATGGGCACACCACAGCATTATAGAAGGAGAACGTAAACAAGCCATTCAATCCCTAGCTTTAACAATCCTATTAGGAGGCTATTTCACTCTTCTCCAAGCCATAGAATACTATGAAGCCCCGTTTACAATTGCCGATGGTGTCTATGGCTCTACCTTCTTTGTAGCAACCGGCTTTCACGGCCTGCATGTCATTATTGGAACCACCTTCTTAGCTGTCTGCCTCCTACGCCAAATCAAATACCACTTCACAACAGAACACCACTTCGGTTTTGAAGCTGCAGCATGATACTGACACTTCGTAGATGTCGTCTGACTTTTCCTCTACATCTCTATCTACTGATGAGGCTCATATCTTTCTAGTACTAAAGAAAGTATAAGTGACTTCCAATCACCTGGTCTTGGTTAAAATCCAAGGAAAGATAATGAACTTAATCACCACAGTTATTTTTATTACTGTTGCCCTCTCCACTATCCTAGCAATCGTATCTTTTTGACTGCCTCAAATAAACCCAGACCAAGAAAAACTATCCCCCTATGAATGCGGATTTGACCCTCTTGGCTCAGCACGCCTTCCTTTCTCAATACGCTTCTTTTTAGTGGCAATCCTATTCTTACTTTTTGACCTAGAAATCGCCCTCTTACTTCCCCTCCCCTGAGGGGACCAGCTTCCTACCCCCCAAGATACCTTTTTCTGAGCTGCCCTAGTCCTCATCCTCCTCACCCTCGGCCTTATCTATGAATGGGTCCAAGGAGGACTTGAATGGGCCGAATAGGTAATTATTTTAAGTAAAATATTTGATTTCGGCTCAAAAGCTCGCGGTTAAAGTCCGTAATTACCTAATGACTCCTATACACTTTACTTTCTCAACAGCTTTTCTACTAGGGCTAGCAGGCCTAGCCTTCCATCGAACACATCTCTTATCCGCCCTTCTTTGCCTAGAAGGAATGATGCTCTCACTATTCCTAGCCCTCTCGCTATGATCCTTAGAACTTACCACCACAAACTTCTCCCCCTCTCCCCTCCTCTTGCTAGCATTTTCCGCCTGTGAAGCAAGTGCTGGCCTGGCCCTACTAGTTGCAACCGCCCGAACACACGGAACCGATCACCTTCAAAACCTTAATCTTCTACAATGCTAAAAATTCTCATCCCAACGATTATGCTTGTACCCACAACATGATTAGCCCCCTATAAATGACTTTGGCCAACCACTTTAGGCCACAGTTTAATTATTGCCTTCCTCAGTCTCTCTTGACTTAATAACGCAACAGAAACTGGTTGAACGAGCCTAAATTTTACAATAGCCCTCGACCCCCTATCCACCCCCCTGCTAGTGTTAACCTGCTGGCTGCTTCCCCTGATAATCCTCGCCAGTCAGCACCACACAGCCTCCGAACCAATCAACCGCCAACGAATATACATCACCCTCCTAACCTCTTTACAGATTTTCCTTATTATGGCCTTTTCTGCTACCGAAGTAATTCTTTTCTACGTAATATTTGAAGCCACTCTTATCCCCACCTTAATTATCATCACCCGATGAGGCAACCAAACTGAACGACTTAATGCGGGCACATACTTCCTTTTTTACACACTAGCAGGGTCTCTCCCCCTATTAGTAGCCCTTCTCTTGCTACAAAACTCTACAGGAACCCTATCCCTTCTAACACTTCAATATGCTCCTGCAATCCCAATAATCACAACTGCTGATAAGCTTTGATGAGCCGGCTGCCTGCTTGCTTTTCTAGTTAAGATACCCCTATACGGCATACACCTCTGGCTCCCCAAAGCACACGTCGAAGCCCCAATTGCCGGATCAATAGTCCTAGCTGCTGTCCTCCTAAAACTTGGGGGATACGGTATAATGCGAATAATGATTATATTAGAGCCCCTTACCAAAGAACTCAGCTACCCCTTCATCATTCTTGCACTGTGAGGCGTAGTAATAACGGGCTCAATCTGCTTACGACAAACCGACCTAAAATCCCTAATCGCATACTCTTCAGTAGGACATATAGGCCTTGTAGCCGGAGGAATTCTAATTCAAACCCCTTGAGGCTTCACTGGCGCCCTAATTCTAATAATTGCACACGGCCTCACCTCCTCCGCCTTATTCTGCCTGGCAAACACAAACTACGAACGAACACATAGCCGAACAATAGTGCTAGCCCGAGGACTACAAACTCTCCTCCCCCTTATAACTGCCTGATGATTCATCTCCAGCCTTGCTAATCTTGCCCTCCCCCCTCTCCCCAACCTAATGGGAGAACTAATAATTATCACCTCCCTTCTTAGCTGATCTTGATGAACAATCCTTCTAACCGGAGCAGGCACCCTCATTACCGCCGGCTACTCCCTGTACATATTCTTAATAACACAACGAGGCCCCCTTCCCCACCACATTATTTCCCTAAACGCTTCCCACACTCGAGAACACCTCCTAATTGCACTTCACCTTCTTCCACTTCTTCTCCTAATTATGAAGCCCGCCCTAATTTGAGGATGGACCGCCTGTAGACATAGTTTAACAAAAACATTAGATTGTGATTCTAAAAATAAAGGTTAAACCCCTTTTGTCCACCGAGGGAGGCTCGCCAGCAACGAAGGCTGCTACCCCCCGTGCCCTCGGTTGAATTCCGACGCTCTCTCGAAGCTTTTAAAGGATAATAGCTCATCCGTTGGTCTTAGGAACCAAAAACTCTTGGTGCAACTCCAAGTAAAAGCTATGCACCCCACACCCCTAATGATAACAACAAGCCTTCTTATCATCTTTGCACTACTTACACTCCCCATTTTTACTACCCTTACCCCTTCACCTAAAGATAGCAACTGAGCATTAAAACAAGTTAAAACAGCAGTAAAACTTGCATTTTTCGTGAGCCTCCTCCCCCTTTCTTTATTTTTAGCCGAAGGGGCAGAAACAATCACTACTAACTGAAACTGAATAAACACACTCATATTTGACATTAACATCAGCCTAAAATTCGACTTCTACTCTATCATTTTCACACCCGTCGCATTATATGTTACATGGTCAATTCTAGAATTTGCATCATGATACATACACGCAGACCCCTACATAAACCGGTTTTTCAAATACCTCCTCACCTTCCTAGTCGCCATAATTATCTTAGTTACAGCAAATAACATGTTTCAAATTTTCATCGGCTGAGAGGGGGTAGGAATTATATCCTTCCTCCTCATTGGATGATGATACGGCCGAGCAGACGCAAATACAGCCGCCCTCCAAGCAGTCTTATACAACCGAGTCGGAGACATCGGCCTTATTTTTGCCATGGCCTGAATAGCAACTAACATTAACTCATGGGAACTCCAACAAATCTTTTCATCCACACAAGACCTCGACATGACCTACCCCCTCCTTGGCTTAGTGCTCGCCGCAACAGGCAAATCTGCTCAATTCGGCCTACACCCCTGACTCCCCTCCGCAATAGAAGGCCCCACACCAGTCTCCGCCCTACTCCATTCAAGCACAATGGTAGTTGCAGGTATTTTTCTACTAATTCGTATCAGCCCCCTCATACAAAACAATACCACCATCCTTACCATCTGCCTATGCCTAGGGGCCCTTACCACCCTATTCACTGCCCTCTGTGCCCTAACCCAAAATGACATCAAAAAAATCGTCGCTTTTTCAACATCCAGCCAATTAGGCCTTATAATAGTAACTATCGGCCTAAATCAGCCACACCTAGCCTTCCTGCATATTTGCACCCATGCCTTCTTCAAAGCAATACTCTTCCTCTGTTCAGGCTCTATCATCCACAGCCTAAATGACGAACAAGACATCCGAAAAATAGGAGGAATACACCACCTTGCTCCCTTTACCTCCTCCTGTCTCACAGTAGGAAGCCTTGCTTTAACAGGCACCCCTTTCTTAGCCGGCTTCTTCTCCAAAGACGCTATCATCGAAGCCCTAAACATCTCCTACCTAAACGCCTGAGCCCTCACCTTAACACTTCTGGCCACTTCTTTCACAGCTATTTACAGCTTACGAGTAGTTTTTTTCGCTACAATAGGCCACCCCCGATTCAACGCTTTCTCCCCCATTAACGAAAACAACCCTGCAGTACTTAACCCGATCAAACGCCTAGCCTGAGGAAGCATTGTAGCCGGCCTACTCATCACTTCCAATATCGTGCTCCCCAAAACATTAACCATAACAATACCTCCCCTCTTGAAACTAGCAGCCCTATTGGTCACAATTATTGGCCTCCTCACAGCCCTCGAACTCGCACAACTAACAAACAAACAATTCAAACCCACCCCTATGCTCCAACCTCACAACTTCTCCAATATGCTAGGCTTCTTCCCAGCGATCATTCACCGTTTCCCTCCCAAAATCAACCTAATGCTAGGGCAACTAATCGCTGCCCAAATGGTTGACCAAACATGACTCGAGAAATCAGGCCCAAAAGCTGTTTACACTACGAATCTCCCTCTAATCACCACAACTAGCAACGCACAACAAGGAATAGTAAAAACATTCTTAGCTCTTTTCTTCCTTACCTTCATACTAGCACTACTTCTCCTAACTCTCTAAACTGCTCGAAGCGCCCCCCGACTTAACCCCCGAACTACCTCCAAAACAACAAACAAAGTCAAAAGCAACACCCACGCCCCAACCACTAAAACTCAGCCCCCCGAAGAGTACATCAACGCAACTCCCGTTAAATCCCCCCGCAATATCGAAAACTCAGCCACCTGATCCACCGTCGCACCAAGCCCCCCAAATCACTCACCCCAGAAAAACCCAACCCCCACCAAAACACCAAAGACATAGACCAATGAGTTCAAAGCAACCCGGGGGCTTCCTCAAGTCTCTGGGTATGACTCCGAAGCTAATGCTGAAGAATAAGCAAATACAACCAACATTCCTCCCAAATAAATTAAAAATAGGATCAAAGACAAAAAAGTCCCCCCACAAACTATCATTAGCCCACAGCCCATCCCCGACACAACCACCAGCCCTAAAGCAGCAAAGTAAGGAGAAGGATTAGAAGCTACAACAATCAACCCTAATAGTAGACCCTGCATAAATAAAAGCACTAAATAAAGCATAATTCCTGCCCGGACTCTAACCAGGACTAATGACTTGAAAAACCACCGTTGTTATTCAACTACAAGAACACTTAATGGCCAATCTACGAAAAACACACCCCCTACTTAAAATTGCAAACGACGCACTTGTAGACCTCCCTGCCCCCTCAAATATTTCTGCATGATGAAACTTCGGCTCCCTTTTAGGACTTTGCCTTATCGCCCAAATTGTAACAGGCCTATTCCTTGCTATACACTACACCTCCGACATCGCAACGGCCTTTTCCTCCGTCGCCCACATTTGTCGAGACGTCAACTTTGGCTGACTAATTCGAAACATGCATGCCAACGGAGCTTCCTTCTTCTTTATCTGTATTTACATACACATCGGCCGAGGCCTTTACTATGGCTCATACCTCTATAAAGAAACCTGAAATATTGGAGTTGTACTACTTCTTTTAGTAATGATAACTGCATTTGTAGGCTATGTTTTACCCTGAGGACAAATGTCATTCTGAGGAGCGACAGTAATCACTAACCTTCTCTCCGCCGTACCCTATGTCGGCAGCACCCTTGTCCAATGAATTTGAGGGGGCTTTTCAGTAGATAATGCAACTCTCACACGATTTTTTGCATTCCACTTCCTCCTCCCTTTTGTTATTCTAGCTGCTACTGTCCTTCACCTGCTCTTCCTACACGAAACAGGATCAAACAACCCAGCAGGACTGAACTCCGATGCAGACAAAGTCCCCTTCCACCCCTACTTCTCCTACAAAGACCTCCTGGGCTTTGCCATTATACTGCTTGCCCTTACTTCCCTTGCTCTCTTTACCCCAAACTACCTAGGAGACCCAGACAACTTCATCCCAGCCAACCCGCTGGTCACACCTCCCCACATCAAACCAGAGTGGTACTTCCTATTCGCTTATGCCATTTTACGATCAATTCCTAACAAACTCGGAGGGGTCCTTGCCCTACTCGCCTCCATCCTAGTCTTAATACTAGTCCCCTTCCTGCACGTCTCTAAACAACGAAGTCTTACTTTCCGCCCCATCTCCCAATTCCTGTTTTGAGTTCTAGTTGCGGACGTCATGATCCTTACATGAATCGGAGGCATACCAGTAGAAGACCCCTACATCGTCATTGGCCAAATCGCATCCGTTCTATACTTCTCTATTTTCCTAGGTTTTTTCCCGATAGCAGGATGACTGGAAAACAAGCTTTTATTAAGCAACTGCACTAGTAGCTCAGCGCCAGAGCGCCGGTCTTGTAAGCCGGCCGCCGGAGGTTAAAATCCCCCCTACTGCTCAAAGAAGGGAGATTTTAACTCCCATCCCTAGCTCCCAAAGCTAGAATTTTAAATTAAACTATTCTTTGATTAAATACATATATGTATTAACCCCATATATTTATATCAAACATATATATAATGCATTAGGACATATAATATGTATAATCCCCATTAATAGGCTTTGACCATTCATTCATCAGCAATCTTTCAAGAGTTACAAAATGCATGAATTTAAGTTTAGCAAAATTGCATACTGATAGAAATTACCCAATTAACTATCCCCACACCAAGTTAAGACCTAACACCTAGTTTCAGTTAACCATATATAACATGACCCACCTACCCGTTCGTTTAACAGTCAATTGCAGACAAGAATAACATGCAGGGCGTTAAGCTAAAGCGACTTCGGTTCTTGATGGTCAGGGACAGTTATTCGTGGGGGTCGCACACAGTGAATTATTCCTGGCATTTGGTTCCTATTTCAGGGCCATTTATCGATTTATTCCCCATACTTTCCTTGACCCTGGCATAAGTTGTTGGTGGAGTACTAGAGCCCCGTGACCCCACATGCCAAGCGTTCACTCTAAGGGACTAGGTTATTTTTTTTTGTCTTCCTTTCCTCTGGCATTTCACAGTGCAGCGCTAAGGTTAGCTGACAAGGGTGAGCATTTTTCTTGCTTGTATTGAAAAATGTTCATGGTGAAAGGGTTTTATTAGAAGCATTGCATAACTGATATCAAGAGCATAAATAGTAATTATTTCTCGAAACATAGTTAAGGTGTGCCCCCCTCGGCTTTTAAGCGTAAAACCCCCCTACCCCCCTAAACTCGTAGACTATTATACATTCCTGAAAACCCCCGGAAACAGGAAAGTCTCGAGCTGGGTAGCTGCCCTCCAAAAGCGTATCTATTTACATTATTATAATAATATTTTT